AAAATGCTCGTCAAGATCTATCACCTCAACCCTTTTGTAATTCTCTTCCGCCTCATTTGTAATCAAATCCATTAATTGCGGGACATCCATCTGACCTGACAATATCAAGACCCTCTTAGAAGGTCTCTCATTGTTTAGCTCTTCCAAGCTCTTTCTAGTCATTCGCCCTAAATTTTGAATGATCGTATTTACCACTTTTATACTTTGCTATATTTAGTGGGTAGATCGTCACAAAAGGCTTTTAAATCTGAAACATCTGTATCAGTAATGTGTTTATCTTTTATAAGACGATTAACACTCATCTTTCGAGACATATCTCGACCGACCCTCTTTAACGTTTGCCCTATTAAATCAATAGAAAACACAAATGTCATCAATTTGTCCTACTCAATCAACTTAAAATCGGCGAAGGGTATAAAACAAATATATCTGCCGTTTGTCTTGGCAACTGATCTATCTTGTAAGAGAGGTCCTCAGCAACTAAGACTAGTTGGTTTCTTAAAGCTTGGATCTCTTTAGCTAGAATACCTTACATTGATCCACCAGTGCTGTTTTTGTTTTCTTTAGAGTGGTCTTTAAATATTTTTTAATACTATCTTCAGCTGTAGGTTCTGCGATTACCTTGGGCCACTTAGATTGCGTCTGATAAAGCGCCTTGGCTCTTTTTTTAACAATAAGAGCGAGTAAACTTCCTCTTTTCAAGAGCGAGTAAACTTCCTCTTTTCAAGAGCGAGTAAACTTCCTCTTTTCAAGAGCGAGTAAACTTCCTCTTTTCAAGAGCGAGTAAACTTCCTCTTTTCTATTCAACCACATGGCGCTGAAACTAAACTAATTCTTTTGTATCCGTTTGCCAACCCATTTTGTTATCTTATACGGATAACCTAAAATTGATTTTATATTAAGTCTATCCCTTTTCTCTGTTTCTATAGCAACCCTAACAAGAATTGCAGAAAGGAAAAAATTAACCAAAAGAGAATTTCCTCCATAACTAAAAAAGGGTAAAGGTAAACCAGTAGTAGGCAAGATTCCAATTGAAACGCCTATGTTTAAAATTGATTGACCAATTAAAGCAACCAGAGAACCGAAAGCTAATAACCGGTGTACTTTTCTGTTTTCAGAAGTATTACTAAGGATAACTATAATTCCCAAAGTAAAATAGGAAAGAAGAAAGATAATAAAAAAAGAAGATCCTAAGAGTCCAAATTCTTCAGCAAAAACCGAAAAGATAAAATCTGTATATTGAATAGGTAAAAAATATAATTTTTGATAAGAACTGGAGAGACCAGAACCTGTTAATCCACCAGAACCGACAGCTAATAAGCTTTGAACAAGTTGATATCCTGTAGTTGTAGGATTGGCCCACGGGTTTAAGAAAGAGATGATTCTTAGTCTCTGATATTCTCGTAACCCTAAACTAATTAAAGCTGTAAGGAAACCTAGGATGGTAATAAGATTTAAGTAAAACCAACGTACCCCTGCAGTTAAAGCAACTAACCACAAGATAAGTGCACAAAGAGAGGAAGTGCTTAAATTAGGCTGCAAAAGAATTGATATTAAAACAAAAACGAATATAAAGATCCAAAATAGTTTTATTTTTGGAGGTTTAGCCGCATTCCACATTCCAAAAATAATAGCACTTTGCAAAACCAAAAAGGGCTTCACAATTTCTGATGGTTGTAATAAAATAGGGCCAATAGAAATCCAACGAACGGCACCATTGATAGACATACCCATAAAAAAGGTCAAAGCGAGCAAAATAACGGAGCCTATCATACCATATCCAGCAAAACGTAAAATCAATTTGATAGGAAGTCTTATAAGTATATTAAATTGAATAAGACCAATAATAGACCAAATGAGTTGACGTTTAACATAATATAACCCATCACCAAATTCAATAAGAGCAGAAGGATAAGAAGCTGAACAAAGAACTATTAATCCGACAGAGAACCACAAGAATGTAAGCCATTGTAACCAACGTGCAATTATCCACCAGCCTATACATCTTGGATGCGCAGTTGGAAAAAGATAGAAAAAAAGGGCATTGAATCCACCAATCAATAAGTCTTCAATAAACTGTATCAAAATAAAAAGAAAGTATTTGATCATAAACCGAATGGCTCCAAAGGGAGCTGTAATAAAGGGGGTATTTATAAGCTGCAATAACAAAGCTGATGTATGTTTATAAATCTTTGTTATAAGGCTTGAAGTATCTTAAGATAAAGGGTATTATAAATACAACGTATATATCATCTTTTTTCCTCTGTAGCTCAGTGGTAGAGCTATCGGCTGTTAACCGATTGGTCGTAGGTTCAAGTCCTACCGGGGGAGTAAACTGGGTAAAAAGAAATATCTATTCATTGTGGCTGACAACAGTAAAAAAGAATCGATAGTTCTAGTTGTTTTGCACATATAGGTTGCTACAAACTATTAATATAGAATAAATGTATGGACTCGGGCAGTCACTTCTCTTTTAGCAGTAAAAAAAAAAACAAATTATGACAATGTTAGACATAGAAGGTCACCTTGGAAATCTTTCGTTTGGGGTATTATTAATTACTCTTGTAATAAATTGGGGTGGAGCCCTGGCTTTCTCTGGCCATAAGTTAACAAGGTTAGGAAACTTGGGAATACTAACTTCTAACTTAGCTATTGGCGGGTTGTTATGTATTCGGTGGATTAGCTCAAATCATTTTCCCTTAAGTAATCTTTATGAATCACTCATGTTTTTATCTTGGGGCTTAACTGCTCTTCATCTTGTGTTAGAGAGATCAAGCAAGATTCCTTTTTTAGGCGCAATAACTGCTCCAAGTGCTCTATTTATTAATGCTTTTGCTACTTTATCGCTTCCAGCAGACATGCAAAAAGCTGGTCCTTTAGTTCCAGCGTTAAAATCAAATTGGCTAATGATGCATGTCAGCATTATGATGCTAAGCTACGCTGCTCTTATTTGTGGTTCACTGTTATCCATAACCTTTTTGGTTCTTACAAATGGTAAAGAAATCGATTTACAAGGTTCCTCTTTAGGTTCTACTCTTTATCAGCAATGGACTTCTAATAAAGAGATATTTTTATCTATGGAAGGGCCAAAGGAAGGAGAGGCACTAAAGTTAGACAAAAGAGACCTTGACGAAAACGCAACTGTATTTGATAACTTGGAATCTTTACAACTTGCTAAAAATGTAGACAATCTGAGTTATAGAACATTAGGAATAGGTTTTCCTCTTTTAACTTTAGGAATAATCTCGGGAGCTGTTTGGGCCAATGAAGCATGGGGCTCTTATTGGAGTTGGGACCCTAAAGAAACTTGGGCTTTAATCACATGGTTTGTTTTTGCTATCTATTTGCATACTCGCATAACTCGAGGCTGGCAAGGTAAAAAACCTGCCATCGTGGCTTCTTTAGGTTTTGTAATCGTATGGGTTTGTTATTTAGGAGTCAATCTTTTAGGGAAAGGGCTTCATAGTTATGGATGGTGGATTCAAAGTTAAGACCGCATAAAAACCTTTTAAAAATAAAAACGCACTTTTCATCTTCAAAAAGAAAAGATATGCATTCTCTTTTTTTCGCCCTTCCAATATAAACTAGAGAACCACAAGAGTAAACGATCCAAAAAGAGTTGCGGATCCATGCGGCTGCTCAACCAAAGGTCCTAAGCGGCTCATTGAAATCTTTTCTGGTTATTTAACTCATGTGGGGGTGCCCACATGTGGCAGAATTTAATAACCAGAAGGGAAAAGGGCCTCTCGGCGCTTTTTTTTCTTTGTTGCTGCAGTGGAATGGTGTTAGAATGATAAGGCATAGATTGTAGGAGAAGACTATTGTGAAAATAGCAGTATATGGTAAGGGTGGTATTGGAAAATCTACAACTAGCTGTAATATTTCAATTGCTTTAGCAAGACGTGGCAAAAAAGTTTTACAGATTGGGTGTGATCCAAAGCATGATAGTACTTTTACTTTGACAGGATTTTTGATTCCTACTATTATAGATACCTTGCAATCCAAAGACTACCACTATGAAGATGTATGGCCAGAAGATGTAATCTATAAAGGCTATGGTGGCGTTGACTGCGTAGAAGCGGGAGGCCCACCTGCAGGTGCTGGTTGCGGAGGGTATGTTGTAGGTGAAACGGTAAAATTGCTAAAAGAATTAAACGCTTTTTATGAATATGATGTAATCCTATTTGATGTGCTTGGGGATGTTGTCTGCGGTGGTTTTGCTGCCCCTTTAAATTATGCAGATTATTGCATAATTATTACCGATAATGGTTTTGATGCTCTATTTGCTGCTAACCGTATTGCAGCTTCAGTAAGAGAAAAAGCGCGTACACATCCTTTACGATTAGCAGGTCTGGTTGGTAATCGTACCTCAAAACGAGACTTAATTGATAAGTATGTAGAAGCTTGCCCTATGCCTGTATTAGAAGTTCTTCCTTTGATCGAAGATATTCGTATTTCCAGAGTAAAAGGAAAAACATTATTTGAAATGGCGGAATCTGAACCCTCTTTAGATTATGTTTGTGAATTTTATCTAAATATTGCTGATCAATTGTTAGCACGGCCAGAAGGGGTAGTACCAAAAGAAGTTCCGGATAGAGAGCTCTTTAGTTTACTTTCAGATTTCTATTTAAACCCAGCAAATAACGCTTCTTCCATTGAACAACCAACAGATAGTATTGTGCAAAGTGAACAGGAGCCGTTTTTAATTATTTAGAAAATTGTATCTTTAAATCCATTGTCTTTTTGAGCAATGAACAGAGTCACATACAATATTTTCTTTTTTTTTACTACTGACCTTAGCCGCAAGAACCTTCAATAAAGCGCTTTAGCGGCCTTGGTACATCTTTTTTGTCTCTTTGTTGGCTAGGTTGCTGTTTAAAGAATAAACAAGCTTTAGTTAGACCTATTCCTATCGAAGTTTTCGTATAACTTCGTATTATTTCTAAGGTTGAAAGATTACAAGGTTTATGCGAGCCTCTTGGCACTCTCTCGATGTGACTTGTGTTAGCAAATAACGAGTGTAAAAAAAAAGAAGGTAAGTAGTAACTTAACAACTGGTTCACTTATAAAAAAAGTAAATTGATGTTTTGTAAGTGGTTTCACTTACATGCTTTTCTGTGGCTCCGCCACAACTGTTTTGTCTTAAACAGTTGTGGCGGAGCCACATAGTTTTGCCTATCCAATCTTTTATCATCTTAGTTTGATAACGGCACAGACATTTATTTAAGGAACCAGATAAACTTTTCAGCCGCATGAAACCACAAAAAAGAGTTGAATCCAATCAGTTGCTCAACCAGATGCGTTTAACTTGAAAAAAAGATTAAGCCAAAAAGTACAATGTGGTGCCACTGGGGTTCACATAACGTGAAAATATCTTTTCTTGGCTCGTGCGGGGGTGCCTACATGCGGCTGAATAAAAAATAAGGTTAGTATGTTTTATTTCTAGAGGAGAATATAGAAATGTCAGCTATGACATCTGATACCCTAACTTTTGAATGCGAAACTGGCAATTATCATACATTTTGTCCTATCAGTTGTGTTGCTTGGTTATATCAAAAGATTGAAGATAGCTTCTTTCTTGTAATAGGCACAAAAACATGTGGATATTTTTTACAAAACGCTTTAGGAGTAATGATATTTGCGGAACCTCGTTATGCTATGGCAGAATTAGAGGAAGGAGATATATCGGCTCAACTAAATGACTATCAAGAGTTAAAGCGTTTATGTACACAAATTAAACAAGATAGAAATCCAAGTGTTATTGTTTGGATAGGTACTTGTACCACAGAGATCATAAAAATGGATCTCGAAGGAATGGCACCTAAAATCGAACAAGAGATAAAAATACCGATAGTGGTAGCTAGAGCAAATGGTTTAGATTATGCATTTACACAAGGAGAGGATACCGTATTAGCAGCTATGGTAGAAAGGTGTCCAGGTGAAACAAAATTATCCGAACAGTCGCAAGACAAAGGATCTAGTAAACAAAATTTTAGTTCAACGAAAGGATTATTCTCAATTTTAAATTTCAACAAAAAAGCTGCGGCGGACACACAACCACAAGAAGCAGAAGATTATATCGATCATCCGCCGTTGGTACTATTTGGATCATTACCTGGACCAGTAGTATCCCAATTAACCCTAGAGTTAAAACGTCAAAAAATAAAGGTATCTGGATGGCTTCCAAGCCAACGTTATACTGATTTACCTGCTGTTGGAAAAGGTGTTTACGTTTGTGGTGTAAATCCTTTCTTAAGCCGTACAGCTACTATTTTGATGCGACGACGTAAATGTAAATTAATTGGAGCACCATTTCCAATTGGCCCAGATGGTACACGAGCTTGGGTTGAAAAGATCTGTTCTGTATTCAATGTAGAACCTATTGGCTTAGCAGAGCGTGAAAATAAAATATGGGAAGGACTAGAAGATTATCTTCAATTAGTTCGTGGTAAATCTGTATTCTTTATGGGAGACAATTTACTTGAGGTATCATTAGCTCGTTTTTTAACACGATGTGGCATGATTGTTTATGAAATTGGTATTCCTTATATGGATAAGCGTTATCAAGCAGCAGAATTGGCTTTACTTGAAAAAACTTGTCAAGAAATGGGAGTCCCGATGCCAAGAATCGTTGAAAAACCAGATAATTATAATCAAATCCAAAGGATTCGAGAATTACAACCAGATTTAGCCATTACCGGAATGGCCCATGCTAATCCGTTGGAAGCTAGAGGTATAAGTACAAAATGGTCAGTTGAATTTACCTTTGCTCAGATTCACGGATTTACAAATGCCCGTGATATTCTCGAACTAGTTACTCGACCATTAAGAAGAAATAACAGTTTAGAAGGTTTAGGTTGGACCAGCTTAGTCAAAGAAGGTGTTCTGTCAAATTAAGTCAAACCTTGTGAAACGCAACCAATGTTTAAACTTTTCAATGTTTAGACCTTTCAATGTTTAAACCTTTGGGACCCTAATTGAAAAAGGCAACAGCCACAACGGTTGTGGCTGTTGCCTTTTGGCTTCGCCGCTACTCTTTTATTTTAAATAAATAAATATTTAAAATATTATGGGTTTGCCACACCTGCTTTCATTCGCTGAGTCAGATCGGAGATTCGTTGTTTTCGATCTTGAAGCATTCGATTATAATCCGATTCTTTTATTTCTCGTACAATAATTCTTTTACTCTGATTGTCACTTAGATAAGGAGAAAGATCTTCTTTTGTAGCAAGTTGTGGATCTATAAAACTTGGATGTTGATAAAATTTAACTTTCTCTTGTTGAATGGAAAGCAAAGATAAAATCTTATCCCTTATAAAGCGATAATTTTGACTTCGAGAAAACCATTTTTTGTCTCGAACAAGTTCCATTGCCTTATAATCCCTTGCATATTTGCCTGAACTAGTCTTTTTCCTAGGAAGCCCTCTCGCATCTAAGTCTTGCAAACCGGTTACATTTTTTCTAAACCACTTACCAAACTCTTTTACGGGAAGTCCTCCGAGTGTTTTCATTGGTTCAGACCTAGTCTTGACCAACATTTTATGCTTGTAATTTGAAAATGCTCTAATGATTTCAATATCATCAAGAAATTCTAATTCCGGACTTGCTTTTAGTGGTGCTGACAAAGTAGTGAAAGATAATCCTTGATAAAAATCGATGTGATAATAGATTGTAGATATTAAGAGTAGAGTAAGTGTTAAACTAGAAACAATCTTATTAAAACGATAGACTAAGCTTCGAAAGGTCTTGTTAGATCTTAACATCCAAAGATGTGTCAATCCCAGTATTAAAAAACCAATTCCACATCCAACCAAAAAAAGACCTAAAAATAGACCTAAAAGAAAAAACCAATTTTCCCGGAATTCAAAACCTTCTATTGAAGTTATCAATGTACTTGATGCCCACGTTGATCCTGGATTTGCAAATATAATAACCGCATTACACAAAAATATTTTTAAAAGATCGGTCCTTTGAGCAAAAGATACTACTTTTAGCCGATTATCAACAAAAAAACCTAAGATCGTATCATAACAAAATATGGCTACAACTAATTTAATACTTGGTTCTAATACAACCCATGAGTGAAGAATATCTATGGAACCAAATAAAATAAAATAGATAAAAAGTGTTTCAGAAAAAGCGGAACCTAAATAGCTTACAATTCCAGCTGGAATACCTTGTATGATAAGCCTGCGCAAAGAAATAAAAGAAGCTACGGTCATTGAAGTAGCGAGCAATCCACCACAAAAAACCCCTAAGATAAATGGAGAGTGGGAATAGCTTAAAATCATATTTTGTTGCCAAGAACCAATTATTTGATTCATAAAAATCCTCTTATTATTACTTAACGTAGAGTTGGTTCAACGATTGGATAAAATTAATTCCAAATAAAAGAAAAAGAGATATGCTTAATATAACAGTACCAATAATAGTTGCACCCGTATAATCATACTGTTCTAGTCTTTGAAAAATCAATACTGGGGCTGTTAAATCCTTAAACGGTATATTTGAAGCAACAATGACAACAGATCCATACTCTCCAATTGCTCTAGAAAAAGCTAAAGCAACTCCAGTGACTATTGCTGGTGTTAATGGTGGAAATATAACCCTCCAAAATGTTCTCCAAGTAGAAGCACCTAAAGACCACGCAGCCTCTTCTAATTCTTGATCTATCTCTACTAAAACAGGCTGTAATGTTCTTACCACAAAAGGAAATGACACAAATATCATTGCTACAGCAACACCTACACGAGTAAATGCAACCTTGATACCAATCGATTCAAAAAGATGTCCAATCCAACCCTGATCACTATAAACTGTAGCTAAGGTTAAACCTGCCACAGAAGTTGGAAGCGCAAAGGGCAAATCTATGGCTGCATCAATAATACGTTTACCTGGAAAATTGTACCTTACTAGAACCCAAGCAATAATCACTCCAAAGAATCCATTGATTAGAGTGGCGAAGAGAGCTGTCATTAATGTAACGACGTAAGTTGAAATGGCAACTGGTTCAGCGGCAATCTGCCAGAAATCTTTGAAGAGTTCATCGCTAGCTCGAGATAATAAAGCGATTACAGGTAAAATCAGCATAAAAAATAAATAACTTAAAGTAAGCTGCCAAGGCCAAGACCTTGTCAAGTGACTACTTAAAGAGCCGCTTCTGTTTAGACGTTTTTTCTGGTTCATTTCATTTGTGGACATCTGATTTCAAAAGTAAAGGTTATCAACAATAAGAACAATAAGAAGAACAACAACTTTTTCTTTTTAATCCAATACTTTTCTTTTTTTCAAACCACTTCTTCTTTTGCGGCCTCATATATTATTTTTTATGGGCTCAACCCTGGGCAAAAGATATCAAAGTTTGTTTTTTTATATACGTAATTCTTTATCTTGTAGTAAAACAAATTCAAACAAGTAAAATATTCAATTACACAACATAACATTTAATAGTTGCCTCAATATTTTAATAAGTTGTCTTGAGACCCGAATGATTATTACTAAAACAAATGAGCGGGGCCGCATACCTGTTTTATTTATTTAAGAAATATTTCTTCTGGTCGCGGTTCAACACATAAGTTGCGACTTCTTGACAAATAAATAATGAAGTTGTTTATTTGTTTAATACTGATTCATGGGGAAAACCCATGCGATATCAATGAAAATATTTGTGTATAGAAAAGATTAAAAAAAAGAAATTAGATGTCTCATGCGGCGGGTTGCCACAATTACAAGTGTAGGCGCAACCACATGCGCTGTAACCTCTTTTGTGGTTTTTCAAAGTTTTTACAGCCAAAAAGATCCCTTTGAGATCACCCTGTTCTCTACAATTATTCCTCTTGTTTTAGATGAAAATAAATCTTTTAAATTGTTTCAGCCGCACTTGATATTTATAACAACAGAAAGAGCGCAGCTAAAATGACTAAAATAATGAATACGGCTTCAAGGGATAAAAAGGAGAAAAGTTCATATAAAATATTCTAGCCACTGTGGTTCAATATTTTACTAAAGTTTATTTCTTTGATAGAATAACAAGAGACAAAAGAAAGAGGTAACTAACTGATTAAATCATAAATATTTAATGCGGCGCCTTTTCTTTACCCTAAAATAAAAATCTATTTCTAAAATTTAATCTCATATGGCCGTTCCAAAAAAACGTGTATCAAAATCTAAAAGAGATATGCGTAAAACAACATGGAAAAACAAAGCCTCTAAAGAGGCAAAAAAAGCTCTCTCTCTTGCAAAATCTGTTTCTACGGGTAAATCTAAGTCTAAAGGGTTTCAAATAAAGAGTTCTAATTAAAGAGATTACCCTTTAGTTGATGCCTCTTTTGATTATTAAAATTAAGATTCAAATATTTTCTCAGCCGCTTAGGCCCTTTGGTTGAGCATAGGTTTTATAAAAAAAACGGATCGACATGCATTTATTGTAATTAACCATAACATTCTTCAAACTAAAAAGCATAACCTCCTATGTCTTTTGGCAAGCTAACTCTTGTGGAACTCAAATCACTAAAGGTTTTACTTTAGTGATTTGACTCTTTCTTTTTTTTCTTATTTTAAAACCCGCCACAGGGGTTACAAAGAGTTTATAAAAGAATGTTCCAACATTCTTTTATTTAACTAAGAATGTATACGAGTCTTTACACAAAAAAAAGAATATAGATTGGATTTAAAACCAGATGCAGCGTTCCTCTAAAAAGATTTTAAAACTAAAAAATGAGGGGGAACCGCATGCCGCATAAATTGATTGCGGCTACTAAATGAATAATAAAGATCTAATTGAAAGAGCTGTGGCTCTTTTATTAAATCTTTTTTTTATTTGGTGATAACAAAGCTTACAGCACCTCAGCCGCCGAGGCTGTTTGATATAACCTTTTTATTCCATTAAAAGCGGCTATGAATGATTTACCCTTTACTTTAGACCAATTACTTATTTTAAAAGCGATTGCAGCACAAGGAAGCTTTAAAAAAGCTGCTGATAGTTTGTATATATCACAACCCGCTGTGAGTATGCAAGTTCAAAATATTGAAAAACAATTAAACGTACAACTCTTAGACAGAGGAGGAAGGCGTGCTAATTTAACTGATGCTGGACATTTACTATTACGTTATGGTGATCGTATTTTAGCTTTATGTGACGAAACTTGTCGTGCTTTAGAAGATCTTCGTAATCTTCAGACCGGTACGTTAATTATAGGTGCAAGCCAAACTACGGGAACTTATTTGATGCCTCAATTAATTAGTCTATTTCGTAAGAAGTATCCACAAATCATGGTCCAACTTCACGTTGATTCAACTCGTCATATTTGTTGGAATGTAGCGAATGGGCAGATTGATATTGCGATAATAGGAGGAGAAGTACCTTTGGAGTTAAGAGAGATTTTACAAGTAACCCCTTATGCGGATGATGAATTAGCTTTAATACTACCATGTTCTCATCCATTTTCTCAACGACAAGAGATTCAAAAAGAAGATTTATATCAACTTCATTTTATTGCTTTATATGCTAGTTCCACTATTCGAAAAGTAGTGGATAATATTTTACGAGAACACGACATTCATAGTAGTCGTTTTTTTATTGAAATGGAACTAAACTCAATTGAAGCAATAAAAAGTGCGGTTCAATCTGAATTGGGAGCCGCTTTTGTATCGGCATCTGCTATCACAAAAGAATTACAATTGGGTTTGTTGCATTGGGCTAAAATTCAAAATGTTATTTTAAACCGTAATCTATCAATTGTTACTAACCCAAATCGTTACCGTTCTAAGGCTGCAGAAAAATTTAGTTGTGAAATTTTGGCATCCTTTCAACCCCCTACGGTTCACCCATGCGGTTGACCCTTCATTTCTTTTTCTTTAGAATTCACAATCTTATAACAGCCGCAGTTGTGGGGCGTTTGATAGAAAAGTTTTTTATTAATCCCTCCAAAAAGAGGGACGCAGTGGTATAGATTGCTAAAAAGATGAAAGATTAAGGTTTTATCGGGTTTAGTTTGGTGTTGTTATGTTAAAATGAGTGTAAGCCTCTGTGGCGGAATTGGTAGACGCAACAGTTTTAGGAACTGTCGCTATACGGCGTGGGGGTTCGAGTCCCCCCGGAGGCAATTTCTTCTAAAAAATAAGTGGCTGTTGCAGCTATAAAATAAACTTATAAAAGTCTAGTCTTGTGGTTGGTTGCCTTTTAAAATAAATAGATCAGTAAAAAAATACGGAATCAGCCGCAACACTTTTTAAGTATCCTTTAAAAAGAGGTAACTTCCCTAAAAACTATATGCCACAACTCATTCTTTTGAATATGAGTTGAAAAACGTTTTATGCGGCTCCTCTTTTTTTTTTGAAGGCTCTATAAATAAAAAGTAAATAAAATAAAGTTTTAATAAAAAACTTTAAAAAAAGAAAGTCTAGATTCCCCCTTCATTCAATGATTGAATGATTGTAAAAAAAAAAAAGACTTTCTATGTATAGTACTAAACGATATAAAGTGGGCTCTTTTAGAAAAAATAACAATTAAGAACCTTCTACATATAAAAATTGATTTATATCATCAACCATTTCACAAATGGTCTTTGTAATAGGTCTTATAGAAGGATTATTAAAAGCATCATAATCCTGATATCTATGAAATTTTGCTCTATTAGCAACCTTGATAGTCAATTTATATCGATTAGATGCAAAATTTAATAAAAATTCTGAGCGGTACAAGATTTCTTGTGAATCATATGAATCTTGTGAATTGTATGAAATTGAATCTTTCATAATATGACCGAATAAATAGATATATTTTCAAAATGAATTCTATTTTACTCACTAAGTTTACTTCAAAAAGATTTATTATGTCACTTTCAATCTTTTAAAAGCGAGGCTTTGTTTTAAAAAGAATTTCGTTTAACCTTTAATTCTATATTTAGAAATAAGTTAAAAAGAACAAAGTTAAACAGGCTTTTTCATGTGGTTAGCAAGGGGTAAAAAGAAAAAGGTTAAACCTTGTGGTTGCTGCCATCCTATGTTTTTTTTAACTGCCTAATTTAAATGCGTCTACAAACAATCCAAAGATTAACCCAATCTTTAAATAATTGATATTGGCAACCCAAAGGTTAATGTTTTTCTTTTTGTTTGAATGTAGATTTTTATTTGTATAAAGATTGAATGTGGCTGATGTCTTACCATATAAAAAAAACCCCGTTACCTCTATCAATATAACTAAAAAAGTTGCGTTTAAAACGTTCCAATTTTTGGGGAAACCTAATATGGTTGCAAAAAAGGTGGCCATAAAAAAACCCATTAACAAACAAAAAATAGCTAAAGAGAAATGAAATGAAGCTTCAAACGATTTCATTTTTATACCGTTCACTTTTGTTTGTAAAACGGAGCAAAATCGAGTTTTTAACAGAATCATTATTGGGCTGCCCTAAGATTAAGATTTACTTTTAATAGAATTGACTATTATTGATTACTGTAGAATATTGCCAGCAGTTGTGGCGGGCAACCAGTTAGATTAGACATATTTAAAAAAGCATTATAAAAAAAAACATTTTGAACCCAATTCTTATATCTTATGATACGGTAGACAAAGTAGTTGACACGAGTTAAAAGTAGAACCAGAAGAGTTGCAGCTGAAAAAAGGTGCTGAGACTGCCCTTTGCCCTTGCGGCTGAGTAACCCAAACATTGAGAATCAAGTTGGGAAACCCAACTCAACTTAACCCATTCAGCTGCAATAACCTTTTTGATAGAACCACAAGAGTCATTTTTGACCCCATAAGGTATCATATAAGCCGCTGGTCATTTAGCCATTTAGCAAAGAAAACTTAGTTGTTGTGGCTGCCCACAACTAATGCATGAACCCATAAGCTATATGGGTTGCCGCATAAACCATAAGGGCAGCCCAAAACTTTTGTTGCGAACCACAAAACTAGGAAGTCATTTGGTTAAGGGTTGTGGCTGCTATTAGAGGTAAAACAAAAAAACCTTGTGGCTAGACTTTATTTATTTTTACCCCTTGCGTTTAAAAGGGAAGCCGCATAAACCTTATGCTGTTATTGGGTTTATAAACCCAGCCGCATTACAAAATAATGAGTCTCATCTTTTTAAAAGATTAAAACTCTCAATATCAACAGTATCTCTGTTACGATAGATTGCTAAAATTAAAGCCAACCCAACCGCAGCCTCAGCTGCTGCTATAGTCATAATAAAGATTGAGATGACCTGTCCTTTTATCTCTATTGAATCAATAAAATTAGAAAAAGCAACGAAATTTATATTGACTGCATTTAGTAATAACTCGAGAGACATTAAGATTCGGACTACGTTACGGCTTGTAATTAACCCGTAAATCCCTATACAAAACACAGATGCAGCTAATATTAGAAGTGAATCAAGAATCATAATCTTTTATTATTCATAAAAAAAAGAATTAAAGTTTTTATTTGAGGCTAGGGGTTTTTCCATTTGATGGATCGGGTAAATTTAATAAAGATATTTTTGATATTTCAAGATCGGATAATCTTTCCCTTCGTGCAATAACAATAGCCCCTACTAAGGTAACTAATAACAATAAAGAGATCACTTCAAAGGGCAATAAAAAATCACTAAAGATATGTAAACCAATAATAGAAATACTTCCTTTTAATTGCGTTTGAGCGGCTGTTGAATCAGCTTTTGCAGATAAACTAGTAGCAACTGCAACTCCTTTGGGCAGCCAAGGGGTTGTTACAATCATATCTATTAAAAAACCAGCTAAACCTATACAAGTTAAACCAATTATATTATTGGTAACCCCAGACGAATTTGATGTTCCAGCTGCAACCCTTCCATCATTCTTATTGACCAACATAATAGCAAATAGTATTAATACGTTGATCGCTCCGACATAGATTAACACTTGTGCTGCAGCAACAAAATCTGCATTTAACAGCAAATAGATTCCTGCAATACTCATTAAAACGCCGCCTAATAAAAAGGCCGAATAAAGAATGTTAGGCAATAAAACAACTCCTAAAGCCCCAACAAGAACCGCTCCTTCAAGAAAAAAAAGAGAAAATTTCTGAACCCCCTCAGCTAAAATCATAAGCTATAACCCCTTTTTTATATAACGTAATTAGAATCTGCAAAGGGCAAAGGGCAAAGGGTAGCCGCAATAACTTTACCGTTTTAAACAAAGAACCAGAATAAATACTTTTATTAAAAAAAAAGAGTAGACCAAAACTTCTTCTTTTTGGTTCCTATTTAAAAGAATAAAGGGCAACCCATGCGGCTGCATGCGGCTGAAAGAATATTAACTATTTTTCCTTGTTAGGTTGAAGCAAGGTAAAGCTCTTAGAGCTTTCCGCTTTCTCGACCTAAATTTATAAATTCAAAGTGCTAAAGAGGTGCACTTTGAAGCTGTAAAATTAGGAACCATTAACACCCTCAGCCACAACAGCCGCTTAAGCCGCTTAAGCCACATGAGTTGCGGCAAGTGCGTTTTCTTTAAGATAGCAACTATTATAGTATCGAAACTTTGGGGGCCCTTGCTGTAAAAAACCACTGCGTGCCTTGGATACACTTTGACAAGTCACCCATGTGTTTTCGAGCCACAAGTATTTGATACTAATTTTTCTTAAGAAGATGCGTGACTTTCAATAACTCCCTTTGGTAGATATCCTAAACCTTTCATGTTTTTTACCATTGCATCGTTTTCTACCATACTTGGTAAACGTCCTAAAGCAAAATTATCAAAATTGAGTTCATGCCTATCATAGACAGACAATTCATACTCTTCGGTCATCGATAAACAATTAGTAGGACAATACTCTACACAATTTCCACAAAATATACAAACCCCAAAATCTATACTATAAGTTTGAAGTTGTTTTTTCTTTTTTTCTTTCTGAAATTCCCAATTAACGACAGGGAGATTTATAGGACAAACACGAACACAAACTTCACATGCAATACACTTATCAAATTCAAAATGGATACGCCCTCTAAAACGCTCTGAGGGTATTAGTTTTTCGTAAGGATATTGAATAGTTACTGGACGACGACTCATATGGTCAAAAGTGACCATAAATCCTTGTCCTATATATTGAGCGGCTTGAACCGCTTCTTTACTATAATTTTGAATATTATTAATAAAATTAAACATGCTAGGGGCCCTTAAAAATTCTAGAGAATCTTTTTTTGTCTACAAATAAATTCGATTAAAAGATTTCCTAAAGAAATACTTTTTGCAACACATAAACTAATGTTAACTCAAATTTATTTATCAGATTCGGCTTGGAAAAAGTTCATCGGTTAATAAGGCACCACTTTGACCACTTTGACCACGACCATTACGCTCACCACGGTTGTGGCAATGGCAACCCAAAAAAACGATTTAAGTTGATTAGTATACAAATTCTATACTAATAAAAGGCTAATCTTAAAGAAGCAGTAAGTAAAAGATTTCCTAAAGAAATAGGAAGAAGAAATTTCCAACCTAAATCTAATAGTTGATCAATTCTTACCCTTGGTAATGTCCATCGCGTCAAAATGGAAAGAAATATAAATAAATAAGCTTTTAGGAGAGTCATCCCGATACCTAAAAAGGCTGCAAAGATTTCAATCTCTGAAGTTTGAAAAGGTATTGAGAAAGTGATTGGTGATGTCCATCCGCCTAAGTATAAAATGGTTGCAAACAAAGAAGAAAGAAGCAAGTTTACGTAGGAACCGACATAAAATAAACCAAATTTCATTCCAGAATATTCTGTTTGATATCCAGCAACCAATTCTTCTTCTGCCTCTGGTAAATCAAAAGGAAGTCTTTCACATTCTGCTAGAGCAGCTATTAAAAAAGATACAAACCCAATAGGCTGACGCCACACATTCCATCCTAATATCCCATAAGCAGATTGTTGTTCAACAATTTCAACGGTGCTTAAACTATTTGAAAGTAAACAGATAGCTAATACACAAAGAGATAAAGGGATTTCATAACTAATAGCTTGTGCTGCTGCTCTTAACCCACCTAAAAAGGAATATTTATTGTTTGACCCATAACCTGACATTAATAATCCTATTGGCGCTATGCTTGATATAGCAATCCAAAAAAAGACACCCAAGCTAATGTCTGCAACAACAAGATCATGTCCAAAAGGCACAACAAGATAAGCCAAAAAAACAGGGATAACTACCAAGGCTGGGCCTAAGGTAAAAAGCCATATATCAGCTTTTGAAGGGATTATATCTTCTTTAAAAACAAGTTTTAATCCATCTGCTAAGGGCTGTAAAACACCTAAAGGCCCAGCAAACTCTGGTCCAATTCGTTGTTGTACCCCAGCAGAAATCTTTCTTTCCAGCCATACTATAACTAAAACACCTATTGTAGCTCCAACGATAACTACCAATATAGGCAAGGGTATCCATAAAGCAGCAGAAATATCTTTTGAAACCCCTAAACCAACAAACCAATTTATAAATGCAGTTTGCAAATCAATAATGAGTAACATAATTAACGATCTACCTCTCCCATGATGATATCAATACTACCTAAGATGGTCATAATATCTGCTAACTTCATCCCTTGTACTAACTGTGGAAGAATTTGTACATTTATAAAACCTGGTGCACGAATCTTCCAGCGCCATGGAAAAACATTATCATCACCAATTAAAAATACACCTAGCTCACCTTTAGGAGCTTCCACTCGTACGTAGTGTTCTTGCTTAGGCATTTTAAAAGTTGGCGAAGGTTTTTTTCCAATAAATTGATATTCAAAATTATTCCACTCGGATTTTCGTCCTTTACTTAGTCTGCGTGCCTCAAGATTTTCGTAGGGACCACCTGGAATAGCTTTTAATGCCTGTTGAATTATTTTAATAGATTCTCTCATTTCACCAATTCGTACTTGGTATCGAGCTAAACAATCGCCATCAGATTGCCATTGTATAGACCAATCTAGTTCATCATAGCACTCGTAATTATCAACTTTACGAAGATCCCATTTGACTCCTGAAGCTCTAAGCATCGGGCCAGAAAGACCCCAATTTATAGCATCCTCTTTTGATATTTTGCCAATATCTTTTACACGTTTGAGAAATATTGGATTATTTGTAATAAGTCTTTCGTATTCATCCACTTTTGGCAAAAAATAATCACAAAAATCTAAACATTTATCTACCCATCCATAAGGTAAATCTGCTGCTACACCTCCTATACGAAAATAGTTGTGCATCATCCGCATTCCAGTGGCTGCTTCAAACAGGTCATAAATCATCTCTCTTTCTCTAAATATATAGAAGAAAGGTGTTTGTGCGCCAATGTCTGCCATAAAAGGGCCAAGCCATAATAAATGGGAAGCTATTCGGCTTAGTTCTAGCATAATTACCCTTATATAACTAGCACGTTTAGGTACTTCTATGTTTGCTAATCTTTCTGGAGCGTTTACAGTAATCGCTTCTGTAAACATAGTAGCTAAATAATCCCAACGTGTTACATACGGAAGGTATTGTACAATTGTCCTATTTTCAGCAATCTTTTCCATACCACGGTGTAAATAACCTAAGACTGGCTCACAATCAATAACATTTTCACCGTCTAAAGTAACAATTAACCGAAGAACCCCGTGCATTGATGGGTGATGAGGTCCCATGCTAATTACCATAGGATCCGTTTTGGTTTCAAGCATAGTCATAAATTGCTCTCTCTATTTTATGTGATAAAAATACCTTGCGACCTTAACCCCTCTTTTTGCAGTTTAGCTCTACAAAAAGTCTTTGATCTTTGAAAGGTCGTTAGCAGATACTTAACAAATTAAAGATGGTAATCAATAGCAATTGTTCAATTAGCTATTTACCTTATTAGAGATCTATTCTTTGTATCAGATCTCCACTATATGCCTTAACAAAGATGTAGATGTCGCTTGATTTTGTAACGTTGTAACGTTGTAATCTTTTTAGGAATTATATTCCTAAAAGGGGTATCAATAAAAAGAATCACCAAAGTTTTTGCTTATTTTCAAATCAGGTTTACATCAAACTCTTTTTTGTTTAATACTTTGCTTTTTAATTACCTTCTTTGAACAAACACCAATCTTTTTATTTATAATGTTTTTTTTAGTAATTGAATTCAATGGAGACCAAATTTGTAACTTTATAAAGGCAGTTACTTTGTAATTTTTGCATTGAATTTATCTTTGATTGAATAAGAAGCTATTAGAAAAATAAGCTAAAAGGTATACATCTAGAGTATCAACTTTTTTAAAAGATATTTGAAACATCCATTCAGTTAGAATAGTGTTTACAACATCTTTTTTACTCTTCTTAATCTTTAATCATATTTATGCCTTAGAAAACAAAAAAGACACCCACAATTGAGTCTTTTTTATTTATTAGTTGGATCTAAGAGCACGTATACCTAACTTAGATATTAATCCTTGATAACTCACTGGATCTTTATGAGAAAGATATTTTAGTAATTGCTTTCGGCTCCCTAATATCTTTCGTAACCCTCTTTGTGAAGCATAATCTTTATTATGATTCTTAAGATGTTGACTTAATTGAATCACTTTAGCTGTTAATAAAGCTACCTGAACCTGAGTTGATCCAGTGTCACTTGTGTGAATTGCGTAATTATTGATCAGTGTTTTTTTTGACATATTATTCAATTATCCTTATTTTTATTATCAATTTAAGCTAACATCATATCATGTTAATTGATGCAAATTTACAAACAACAAGAAACAATTGTTAATACTTCTTTAAAAGAGAAGTATTATTAAAAGAGGTGATGGGTTTAAAAGGTGTTAAGTTATTAAACTCTTTTCTTTTTTGGAAAACCGTTTAAATAAAAAGATTTGGACAACCGCAATTGTTGCTTAATCTTTTTGTCAACTGCATTTGTTAGATTTTAGTAGTCTTTGGTACACTGTTTTTAAAAAGTTTTCATCCTCATGTGGCTTAAAACCTTTTTGTTGCACTTTTTTATAATTATAAAAAGGCATTTTATTCTTTGTTTTATGAATAGTTAGTAAGAATAAACTAACTTAAGTTTAAAATTTACCAAGATCTAAAAGCTATTCTAACAAAACTTTTAAAAAGGGTGGAAAATAAAAACATAAAAATGTTTAGACTTGCCCCTTAAATTATCAACCGCTCTATTTTATTCTATTTGATAATTTAGAGCCTCATTCATTTTTAACCGGCTAATAAAAAGGTTTGTATCTTTATTCCTTTTTCTAAAAATAAAAAAAAGAATAGTTTTGACCACTTTTATTTGTATCATACAAATAGCTGATCATTAAAAGATTATATAGTTTAACATTTATCAGGCTATTAACAATTATGGAATTCATTTATAGATATGCTTGGTTAATACCAATCCTTCCTTTTCTAGGCTCGATGATTATAGGATTAGGATTAATATCTCTTCGACGAGCAACTCAAACCTTACGTTGGAGGTTTGCTTTTTTCAATATAGTTTTATTAGGAATAGCGTTGATATTCTCTATTTCTATTTTGATTAGTCAATTGAATGGTCACCCTCCATATAAATGGTTAATAGAATGGATTGTCACAAATCAATTTTCATTAGAAATAGGTTATTCAATTGATCCTCTTACTTCTGTCATGTTGGTTCTTGTTACTAGTGTAGCAATTTTAGTAATGATTTATAGCGATAGCTATATGTCTTATGATCAAGGTTACGTAAGATTTTTTGCATACCTAAGTCTATTTACAGCGTCTATGTTAGGACTCGTGCTTAGCCCAAATTTAGTTCAAATCTATGTATTTTGGGAACTAGTGGGTATGTGTTCTTATTTATTAATAGGATTTTGGTTTACTCGTCCCGCAGCTGCGGATGCTTGTCAAAAAGCCTTTGTTACAAATAGAGTAGGAGATTTTGGCTTATTCTTAGGCATTTTAGGGCTTTATTGGGTTACAGGTAGTTTTGAATTTCAAACCATTAGTAATCGATTAAGCAATGTGTTGTTGGGAGACTTTGTCTTACCTGGAAGTCATCCGGTTCAAGTAGAACTTTTAGTTTTATTTAATCTATTAGTTTTTTTAGGTCCTATGGCTAAATCAGCGCAGTTCCCACTTCATGTATGGTTACCCGATGCTATGGAGGGGCCTACACCAATCTCTGCTTTAATTCATGCAGCTACTATGGTGGCTGCCGGTGTCTTTTTAGTTGCTCGAATGTTCCCTATTTTTAATCAATTTCCTATTGTTATGGGATTTATCGCATGGATAGGAGCCATTACAGCAATTATAGCAGCCATTATTGCAGTGACTCAAAATGATCTAAAAAAAGGACTCGCATATTCTACTATTTCCCAGTTAGGATATATGATTATGGCAATGGGTGTTGGATCATATACAGCTGGTTTATTTCACCTGATTACTCATGCTTATTCGAAAGCCCTTCTTTTTCTCGGTTCTGGTTCTGTTATTCATGGGATGGAACCTGTGGTTGGTTTTAATCCGTCTAAAAACCAAAATATGCTATTTATGGGAAAAATGAGAGAATTTATGCCTGTGACCGCCATTACTTTTTTATTGGGTACACTTTCTCTTTGTGGAATTCCCCCTATGGCATGCTTTTGGTCTAAAGATGAAATACTTTCTCAAACTTTTCAAGCTCAACCTATACTTTGGATAATAGCTTGGGTAACAGCTGGATTAACTAGTTTTTATATGTTTCGGATGTACTTTCTTGTGTTTGAAGGTAAACAATTTCGCGGTGGAGAATTCATTTACGATGTTCGCGCTAAAAGTCTTCCCAAGGAATCGAACAAAAAGATTCTTATACCTTTAATTATTTTAGCCTTAGTTACAACACTCGTTGGATTTGTTGGAACTCCATTCAATAATATGTTTGCTAAGTTTATAAATTTAACAAGATTAGAAGAGCATCCTTTTGAGTGGAATGAATTTCTTAGTATGTCTGGAAGTTCTGTTGGAATTGCATTGATTGGTTTAACTCTTGCATCCCTTATTTATAAAGAATCAAAAATTGATGCCAATCAAATAGCTAATACTCTTACCCCTCTTTACAAGTTGTCTTTTAACAAGTTTTATATAGACCATATCTATCAAATTGGGTTTATTAAAGTCAATCGCAGTTTAGCCCAAAAAGCTTTAGAACTTGATCAACAAATCATTGATGGGTTTATTAATTTCACAGGGTTCTTTACTATTATGACTGGAGAGATCTTAAAGTATGTTGAAAATGGGCGTGTTCAATCTTATGTTTTTGTAATCATTTTTGCTACGCTTATTTTTGTTTTAGCCTCTCAAGGATTTTAGATATAGAAACATAATCGCAGCCGAAGAGAATAGAAAAGAATAAATGACTTTAAAATTCAAAACGGTTGCGGTTCAAAAAAAGCAATGGTTAGCTACAAAACGAGCTCGGGGGGAGTTGAACCCTCGACCTAATGGTTCGTAGCTGCTCCTTAGCCTATTTATTTACTGTTTATAACTCATCTTTAGAAGGCGTTATAATTAACTCTTTCTTTTCTTTAAGGTTTTGTTGGATCACATTTGCAATAGTAGCTTAAAATAGTTACTTAATATTAATTTGATCGTTTATTTACACAAGAATTAACCGCTAATCAATGACCGAAGTAAGCGTTTAAGGCCACTTACTTCGGCTTTCCGCTAATATTATATGTTATAAAAATGGTCTTTTAATTTTTAATCTTTACATTCAACATATTAACCACCAGACTTTCATTTCACTTCATTTTTTATAGGGAAGTTTACAATCCCCTGGCTATATCTCTTAACCCGCAGATTGAACGCCTCCAAAAGCATCTACTGATTTTCCACATGGGAACCTGTAGTGTATAGGAGCAAGTCGTCGTGTTTTACTTTTACCAACAACCAGGTTTTTCCAAGCTTTCTTAAGCTTTCTAACTCAGGGACGTAAACGATCGAGCCCTGGACCGCCTCAACCAGATCATTGTGGGATATGCCAAGCTCATTAAACTTTTCTCTTAACTCAGTTTTCGATTTTAAAATATCATTAAAGCGATAAAGTTGAGGTCTTTTCAAAAGTTGATTGTACTTGTTGCAAATGTTGAACCACAGTCTCTGTTTTAGAATTATATATTTGAGTAGCCATTTTTGGATAAATGCCAATTCCTAAGATTGGAAGAACTAAACATGTAATAACAAATATTTCTCTAGGTCCAGCATCTATCAATTTTCTTTTGTTTAAAAGAGTAAAGCTTTCGGAACCATAAAAAGCTTGGCGTAACATAGATAGTAAGTAAATAGGGGTTAATATGATTCCTATACCTTCTAAAAAAGTTATGATTGCTTTAAACTCGAAAGAATAAGAAGCGCTTGTTGCAAACCCTAAAAAGACCATCAGCTCTGCCACAAATCCACTCATACCGGGCAAAGCAAGAGAGGCTAATGAACAAGTTGTAAACATCGCAAATGTTTTGGGCATTTTTTTTGCAACACCTCCCATATCTTCTAGTATAAGTGTACGCGTTCGATCATAAGTAGTCCCAGCCAAAAAGAATAGACTGGCACCAATTAACCCATGAGAAATCATTTGTAAGACAGCTCCACTCAAACCAAGATTAGTCAATGAACCTATACCTATTAATACAAATCCCATGTGTGAAACTGATGAATAAGCTATCTTTCGCTTCATATTACGCTGAGCAAAAGACGTTAGAGCTGCATAAATTATATTTATAACACCTATAATAATTAAAAAAGGTGCAAAAATAAGATGGGCATTTGGTAACATATCCATATTAATACGAATAAGTGCATAACCTCCCATTTTTAAAAGAATACCTGCAAGTAACATACATGTACTATAGTGGGCCTCACCATGTGTATCCGGTAACCAAGTATGTAAAGGAAACGCTGGTAATTTCACCGCATAAGCTATCAAAAAGCCTATATATAACAAAATTTCTAGGTTTAAAGGGTATTCTTTTAATTTTAAAGCTCTCATATCAAAGGTTACAATATCACCATAGAATGCCATTGTTAACCCAGCAAGTAATATAAAAATTGAACCTATAGCTGTGTATAAAATAAATTTCGTTGCAGCATAGAGGCGTTTCTTTCCTCCCCATACCAATAAAAGTAAGTAGACAGGAATAAGTTCTAGTTCCCACATAAAAAAGAATAGAAGCAGATCTTGAGAGACAAAGACTCCAATTTGGCCACTATACATGGCTAACATTAAAAAGTAAAAGAGCTTTGCATTTCGTTTGACTGGCCAAGCTCCTAAGATAGCCAATGTGGTCACAAATCCTGTAAGAAGAACTAAAGGCATGGATAATCCGTCTACCCCTAAACACCAATGAAATCTTAAAAGGGGAACCCAAGAATAATCTTCTACTAATTGAAGAGAAGGGTCCTTAAAATTATAGTGGTATCCAAAGATATAAGTGATTAACAAAAAATCTAAGATACCTACTCCAAGTGCATACCATCGAATGGTTTTACCTTTTTCATCCGGTATAAATGGAATCAATAAACCTGCCAATATAGGAAAAAGGACAATAATTGTTAGCCAAGGAAGATTCATCATGATATGGTTTTTCTAAATATAGAATCCGTTTTAAACTTTTTTTTATCTTTTCCCACTCAATTTTTTTTAACTATTTATTATCGCTATACTCCTTAATCTGTTTTCTTTCTTACTAAACTTGTAGGCTTTAAAGTTAAAAAAAAGACCAATTTAATCTTAAAATCAAAATTAAACAGATATATTTGAAAAAAATATTAAGAATGTTTACTAAACAGGTTTCTTTTTATTTATAAAGAGGTTTTTTTACTTACTCTTTTTAATTTGTTACTATTTCTAATTAAAAGATTGAGATGTAATCTCAATCTTTTAATTAGAAATCTTTTTAAAAAGTCAAGAGACCTAGAATACCTCTCAATCTTTTTATCTAAATACTCTTTAAGTTTTCTTAGGTTTGAATAGATTTAAATTTCAATTTACACTTTTCAATAGCCGCTTCCATTTGGTTCTCTTTTTATTAGAAATCAGAGAAAGCCGCATGACAAGTTATAAATAGAAAGAGAACAAAGTTTCTATTGTGCATGCACCCTAGTAAGCAAGTCCCATACTACGTGTAGTTTCTGCTCCTAAATAAACTCTTACACTTAAAAAATCAGTAGGACATGCGGATTCACAACGTTTACACCCAACACAATCTTCAGTTCTTGGAGCCGAAGCAATTTGATTAGCTCTGCATCCATCCCAAGGAACCATTTCCAAAACATCTGTAGGACAAGCTCTTACGCATTGTGTACATCCAATACAAGTATCGTAGATCTTAACGGAATGGGCCATATAATATTAGACTCCCAATTAAATTTACAAATAGGGAGAAAAGTGTTTAAAAACGCTCATATTGGCGGCTGATTATCTTTTTAGAGAGCCGCAATTCTTAGTATTCAAAACACTTTTCCTTCTATTAAATATTAGGTTTTGAGGAATTTAGATTACTCTTAACCAAGAGGAATTTAGATTACTCTTAACCAAGAGGAATATAAACAACTCTTAAATTAAGAGGTTATCTCTTTTTAAATTAAATAAATTCAATTTAAAAATAGCATTATCTACTATTTTAACTCATGTGGGAGAAAACATTAAATACAACCAGAAATAAAAACATATATTGTAATCTTTTTTACATCTTTACTTATCTATTTCTACAAGAAAGGTCGCTATTAATAACCTTGCTCAATTTAAAAAAGAGAGGCACTAAGTAAGACTATCTTCTTTTCATAAGCTACAAGCAGTCTTTTAACCGTTATTTTTTTGGCTGCTGCGACCGTATTTTGCGCAACTCTTAAATTTTAAATAATTAAATGTGGCTAAGAGAAGTAGCCGCTATTCTTATCTTCTCTTTTTTTCACAACTTTTGATTTAAAAAAGAGTTGCGGCAACAATATGGCTGCCACAGTTAAATTGAATTCATTCAATCTTTTCTATCTTACACTCTTTTTTATAAGATAAAATTAATCAAAACAACACGACAGAACGCATGGTACAACAAGTTACAGAGGTTGCTGAAAAAGAATCAAAGGATACTAGAACTATAGTAATAACGTCAGGCAAAGGTGGAGTTGGAAAAACAACAACAACGGCAAATTTAGGTATGTCAATAGCAAGACTTGGTTATAAAGTTGCTTTGATTGATGCTGATGTCGGATTAAGAAATTTAGATTTGCTTCTTGGTTTAGAAAATCGTGTTATGTATACAGCTATGGAGGTTTTTGAAGGTGAATGCTGTCTTGACCAAGCTTTAATTAGGGATAAACGTTGGAGTAATTTAGCTGTTCTTTCAATATCTAAGACTAGACAACGATACCACCTTACTCGCAGAAACATGGAAATGTTGGTTGACTCCATTCGAGCTAGAGATTTTGATTATATTTTAATTGATTGTCCTGCGGGTATAGATGTTGGTTTTGTTAATGCTGTCGCTCCGGCTGAAGAAGCGGTGGTTGTGACTACACCAGAGATTACCTCTATTCGAGATGCTGATAGGGTAGCAGGCTTATTGGAAGCAAGTGGTATCTATGAAGTAAAACTTCTAGTCAACCGTGTCAGGCCTGATATGATAAAAAAGAATGATATGTTATCAGTTAGAGATGTTCAAGAAATGCTAGGAATTCCTCTATTAGGAGCTATTCCGGAGGATCCAAATGTAATCATATCAACCAACCGTGGAAAACCTTTAGTTTTAAACAAAAAATTAACTTTATCAGGTATCTCATTTGAAAATGCAGCTAGAAGATTGGTGGGGCGAAAGGAATACTTAGTCAATTTTGAACAGCCTCAACACAAAGGTTTATTAAAACGTGTCCAAGAGTTGTTTATGGGTGAAAACTGAATAGAAAACTCTTTTTAGTGTACAAACACTAAACTAATTATTTGTAATGTAAAATTTACCCCCATTCAGTTGGGGGTTGCAGCTATTCAACCCTTCTTGCATTCTGCATGCCACATCTGGTTGTGTTACTTGTAATTCGTGTGGTTCTTCTTTACTCATTCACGATTGCGGATTATGCGGTTACCTTCGACAGCCGCATTGTTGCCACCATTCTTTTTTTACGGCTAATAAAAAGAAAAGAGAAGAGCGCCACCCTTTAATCTATATTGAAAATTACATCTTATAGATTAATCTTTTCTAGTTAATTTAATTAACGAGCTTGGAGGGAGTCGAACCCCCGACCTAATGGTTCGTAGCCATTTGCTCTATCCACTGAGCCACAAGCTCTAAAAAAAAAGATTGAACCGAATCTAGTTTTTAAGCTGCATTTCATTTCATCTTTTTTCATTTTAAAATGTAACATAAAAAGAGTTTCAAATCAAATTAAAAAAGGGAGTCAATCTTTATCAAATAAAAGTTAGCCACAAGATTAGAAAACTATGAGACTCGCCTTGAGCCACACTAATTAATTGTTTCAAACCAGCTCAAAAATATGTCATTATTAAATAAAATAGATGGTTTTATAAAAGGTCTTTCTAATTTATAATAAGACTTATTGCCATTCACCCCAAAAATGGTACATTTTTTTGTCAAAAATTCAATTTGAATTTGATTTTTATTAGCTCTATTTATTTGGACATTTTTTAACTTGTTTGGAAATTCAAAAATAAGTTTAAATCCATTGGACCATCCAGTGAACTTGCGTACCTTAAATGATTCTTTTTGAACTAATTCAAAAACATACGGTTGAGTTTTATTAAATAATTCTATATCATCCACATCTAAGCATAGAAGACCTACATCTTTGCCAAGTAAAATAGCAATAGACCTGCCTTCAATAAACCAATGTGGTTTATTGTTTATCATACACTGTAGATGTTCCTCTCGTGTATCACCCCACTTTTTAATTTTAACCCCTTTGAAGCTTATTTTTACCTCATTTAAATCTTTTTTATCAACCACCATTTCAAACCCGTCAGTATTTACACGACAAAGTTGTTTGCCATAAGGCTCTAACCTTTTTAAAATTTCCAGTCAAATCAGTTGACCGTTTAAAACCACATTTACATTAATAATGGGCGCATAAAGAATACTTAAAATGTATTTTGTTACCCCAATAATGACATTTTAAATGATTTTATAAGCATCAGCAGATGGATGCTTTTCTTTTTTCATTTTGATTCTTTCGCCTAAAAATCTTTTTAAAGTTGCACCAAAACCAGGAAACGGAGTTTCAATTCCAGCGTCGATTAGCTGAGATAATATAGTAGGATAATGACTGCTTACATCTAAAGAGATAATGACAGGCTCATCATTAGGACAAATTGATGACATTTGTGTTTTCTATTGATTTAATAGGGCAAACGTTAAAGAGGGTCGGTCGAGATATGTCTCGAAAGATGAGTGTTAATCGTCTTATAAAAGATAAACACATTACTGATACAGATGTTTCAGATTTAAAAGCCTTTTGTGACGATCTACCCACTAAATATAGCAAAGTATAAAAGTGGTAAATACGATCATTCAAAATTTAGGGCGAATGACTAGAAAGAGCTTGGAAGAGCTAAACAATGAGAGACCTTCTAAGAGGGTCTTGATATTGTCAGGTCAGATGGATGTCCCGCAATTAATGGATTTGATTACAAATGAGGCGGAAGAGAATTACAAAAGGGTTGAGGTGATAGATCTTGACGAGCATTTTAATAATTATAAGTGTTATAAAGAGCCTCAAAGAAGTCAGATTATAAAAGATGACACACAAGAGCTGTTATCCCAATTGTTTCAATGGGTTTACGACTCCAAAAACGAGCCGCCTTTATTAACGTTTAGGGCGCTTAAGACTATTCAAATGGCTTTAAAAGAAAGAATAGAGGCAGAATTTATAAAATGTGACGGCACACTGCCTACATGGCGAGATATGTCTCGAAAGATGAACCTTGGTCGTCTAAAAAATAACAAAAGTATTACCGAGGACGATCTTTTAGAATTAAGAAAATTTTTTGACATATTGATTGATAAACCGGAAGAAGTCACGCCGTGAAACTCTTAAACGAAACTGTCATCACCCCTCCCTATAAGAGGTGGGGTGATGACACATTAAAATGAAAGCGGAAAGGTTGGGGTCGCCTATCCATAATAATAAGTATGTCATCACCTTAACCTTCCGATACCAATTTTGTGCCACTCCAATCGGTTAGTGTCATCACCCCTCCTCTTATAGGGAGGGGTGATGACAGTTTAATCTGATGTACAAAATCGCAATAGTATTTTTTTGGGCGGCCTTCTCCCATTGCATGTATGTAAAACTCTTTACAACTCTTCATTTCAACTCCCGCTATATCTCTTTAACATGAGACCACACTAAACGATCCTCTAAAGACCATTGTTTATTTGATTTTGTCCCGCTTAAATTTTAAAAAGAATCATTTTCTCAATGCAAGCGGGCGATTTTATGCTGTGCTCACATTCCACAGTATTTAATTGATATTTATCAATTTCACAAATCAATATTACAAAAAGAAAAAGAGTTAAACTTTTTTATTGTTTGTTTCATTAATACGAAACCTTTGGTGGTCTTTTATTCTTCATTACTCCATAAGGGTCATGATTTACAACAGGTCAGTTATCTTAGGACGATATGAATAAATTCCTCACCATCACATCAGTGTACGCGTATAGCTCTCCCAACTCTATGTTAATAATGTTTTGCTTATCCCGATGGTAAATAGGACGAGGAATTCGTGTGTCAATTTAAAGAATTTCCTCCAAAGATTGGTGTATATGGATATGGTCATTGTACGTTTACAACAGTTAATCGTGCCAGGCTAGTCAAGGGACACCATTACAACGTTGCAGCCGCAGACGTTACAATTGCGCTTGTGGTGTGGTCCACCTATGGTAAAGCAATCTTTATTCGAATAAATACAAATCTCTTTTTTATTTTTATTTTTTAGAAGAGGTATCGAAGTTTAGCAATCAATTATTCGGCCGAGCGATTAAGAATCGCTGTAATCAACAAATTGAACCCAAATCTATTAATACCTTTTTCATGTTTTAATCATTGTATAGACTCCATACCATAACATAACTGGTCATCTCTAACTAATTTATTAACAAAACGCAAATAGCACCATTGCACCTATATTAGGTGCAATGGTGCTATTTCTTTTTATCCTTTTACATAAGCTTAAATTGTGATGCGCCTGTTTAAGGGTATAAGGTGGCTGCTTTTATGTTGTTTGATCCTGGCATCGAGCTATTTTCCCGTAGAGTGGCCTCTAGAGTATCTTCACCGCTACACTGTTTCACTACCAAGTTCGGGATGGATTGGTGTGGTTCCACTGCGCCTAAGACACCAGGATATCAGTATTAAATAGAACTGTTTTCAATATGAAAGAACACAGTTGAATAGATTTGAAACTTAAGACTCACTCATTTCCAGCCGCAACTATTTCATGCGGCAAGGAGATTGACAATGCCAATCCTCTTGAGTGAGTCTTGAGTCTTTGAACTTGAGTCTAATTCCTCGGTCTGTTAGGATGTCTCAGCTGCATACATTGCTGTACTTCCACTTGACACCTATGAACGGCTCGTCTTGCCGTGACCTTAATCGGCTCGCTACAGCCACAACCAAAAACCAAAAGGTTTTTCAACGGTTGCGGTGGTTAACCGAAGAGAGCACTCATCTTGAGGTGGGCTTCCTACTTAGATGCTTTCAGCAGTTATCCTCTCCGCACTTGGCTACCCAGCGTTTACCGTTGGCACGATAACTGGTACACCAGCGGTGCGTCCTTCCCGGTCCTCTCGTACTAGGGAAAGATCCTCTCAATGCTCTAATGCCTGCACCGGATATGGACCGAACTGTCTCACGACGTTCTGAACCCAGCTCACGTACCGCTTTAATGGGCGAACAGCCCAACCCTTGGGACGTACTTCCGCCCCAGGTTGCGATGAGCCGACATCGAGGTGCCAAACCTCCCCGTCGATGTGAACTCTTGGGGGAGATCAGCCTGTTATCCCTAGAGTAACTTTTATCCGTTGAGCGACGGCCCTTCCACTCGGCACCGTCGGATCACTAAGGCCGACTTTCGTCCCTGCTCGACTTGTAGGTCTTGCAGTCAAGCTCCCTTCTGCCTTTACACTCTACGGCTGATTTCCGTCCAGCCTGAGGGAACCTTTGCACACCTCCGTTACCTTTTAGGAGGTGACCGCCCCAGTCAAACTGCCCACCTGAAACTGTTTCAACGCCTGTTCTGAGGCTGTTGATTAGGATCCTAGCTCTTCCAGAGTGGTATCTCACTGTTGGCTCCAGTATTCCCGGAAGAATACCTTCTTAGCCTTCCACCTAAGCTGCGCAAGAAGAGCCCAAACCCAATTCCAGGGTACAGTAAAGCTTCATAGGGTCTTTCTGTCCAGGTGCAGGTAGTCCGCATCTTCACAGACATGTCTATTTCACCGAGTCTCTCTCCGAGACAGTGCCCAGATCGTTACGCCTTTCGTGCGGGTCGGAACTTACCCGACAAGGAATTTCGCTACCTTAGGACCGTTATAGTTACGGCCGCCGTTCACCGGGGCTTCGGTCGCCAGCTTCCCCTTACGGGTAACCGACTTCCTTAACCTTCCGGCACTGGGCAGGCGTCAGCCCCCATATGTTGTCTTACGACTTAGCGGAGACCTGTGTTTTTGGTAAACAGTCGCCTGGGCCTGGTCACTGCGACCCCTTACGGGGTACCCCTTCTCCCGAAGTTACGGGGCCATTTTGCCGAGTTCCTTAGAGAGAGTTATCTCGCGCCCCTAGGTATACTCTACCTACCTACCTGTGTCGGTTTCGGGTACAGGTGCCACTTGTTTATGGTAGTTCGAGCTTTTCTTGGAAGCTTGACATCAGTTACTTCAGCACCTTTTGGTGCCTCGTATTCACGTCTTAGCTCAAGGTATTTTCTCTACCTCTCACAGCCTCGATCGTTTAAACCGGTAACCATCGTCCGGCTAACCTAGCCTTCTCCGTCCCTCGGTACCAACAAGTTGGCAGTACAGGAATATTAACCTGTTGTCCATCGAATACGCCTTTCGGCCTTTCCTTAGGCCCTGACTCACCCTCCGTGGACGAGCCTTGCGGAGGAACCCTTAGGTTTTCGGGGCATTGGATTCTCACCAATGTTTGCGTTACTCAAGCCGACATTCTCACTTCCGCTTCGTCCACACCAACTCACGTTGATGCTTCACCCTATAGCGGAACGCTCCCCTACCGATGCAGCTTGGCTGCATCTCACAGCTTCGGCAGGCCGCTTAGTCCCGTTCATTTTCGGCGCAAGAGCGCTTGACCAGTGAGCTATTACGCACTCTTTCAAGGGTGGCTGCTTCTAGGCAAACCTCCTGGTTGTCTTTGCACTCTCACCTCCTTTGCCACTTAGCGGCCATTTAGGGGCCTTAGCTGGTGATCTGGGCTGTTTCCCTCTTGACGATGGAGCTTATCCCCCACCGTCTCACTGGTTGACTTAAGGTTGTTCTAGTATTCAGAGTTTGCATCGATTTGGTACCGCTCTCGCAGCCC